CCGCCGAATAATAAAGCCCAAAAGCTTTTCACTATCAAAAAGAGGGCATATAGCCCGAGTCCTGAATACAGGAAAGACCGATTACGACTGTTGCAAGAGTTAATACCCTTTCCGAGGGAATCATACTTTTAGAAAAGGAATTCCACATAGCGAATGGTTAACTGCCAGCCTCTAACTCCTCCGTCTACCAGGAGGAGAGATCTTTCATAGCATATCGAAGAGACCAAGCACCGAGATGAGCCCAAAGCAAGCAACAAAGGATGACCGGGCGACTCTTCTAAAGCTTTGGCTTGCTTCTTAAGCCAATAAGTCCTGTGCCTGGTAGGTGAAATCCGTCTGCCCCTTACCTGTCCATTCAAGCCTTTCAATATCTCGTCTGGCCCTGTCTTCTGTCGTACTCTCCTCTATCGAGAATTGCTTTCTCGCAACTGTCCTGTGGAAAACGGATGACACTCTTCTGGTAGCCGTTGTTTGCTTCATGGGTTTCAGTATCCTTTGCTTGGTTAATTTCTTCCCGCTCTACTGACCTTAACTACTATACTAACTAATAAGGCAAGCTAAGGTTATGGAAGAACATTGTATTATTTTACGGTTGACCTGGAAGATTAAAGACCCATTTGTGTGCGCATCGAGTGATGATAAAGCTTGTCATCCCTCTAATGGTTGCCTCTAAGCACTTCGATTCTCTTTCCGTACTGCTGAGTAAGTAACTCTCTTCCCTAGTAGCTCATCCCGCTCATCTGCTAAAGCCAATTAGAAGGAAGCTAAGCAAAACCCCTTAAGAGCTAAAAGGAGAGTTAGCATAGACTTAGGCAAGAAGTCAAGAAGCTTTGGCAAGCTACATCTCAAAGAAAGAAGTCTAAGTCCCGGGGACTAGCGATAACAACGGACGTTAATGCTCTAGTTCTATCATCCGCTCTCTAAGGATAGGAACTTGTAGGGTTAACAACTCAGATAGGAATTCCAACTACAAACAAAATTCAGGACAGTGCAGACATCTCTCTGATAAAGAAGTTGCAGAGCGTTTCCCAGAATACGCTCCTATATACGCTGCAAAACTAGCTAGAGAAAGCCAAGACGTGACGGGTCGATGCTGGTAAATCTAGTACTCCTTCAGAGGCCATGCTCATGATGACAGAAATCATGAAAGAGCAAGGAGGTCGTGAGTAAAGGCGCAAATTGACCAAAGCTATTGAGAACTCAACTAAGGCTATTCAGGGATTCGAAAGAAGGAGGAAGATCATAACAAAGACGTACTTATGCGCCTTGAGAGGTTAAACGTGGACTCCCAACGGGGTTCAAAGGAATCTGAATTTGTTGTTGAACAACAAATCCCAAAGGAGTCTGAAAACGTGTCCTGATGAAGAATTACGGATGGAGTCACCTCCTAAGAAGTCTGCAAGCCTCTTCAAAAGGGGATGGAACGCGTATTAGTTTTGTAGCAGCCAAGAGTACAGGCAAACTACCTGTTGGTGAAGCTACCATCCCTTCTAAAGAACAGATAGGTCTCACCTACGGACCGCTACTTCGTAGCCTTATGTGGCACCAACATTTAAGGAAACTCCTAAGAAGAATGGAGGGGTCAAGATCAATGAACCAGGGTCCAATTCTTCTGCTAAGAAGGACAAACAAGCAGTCAAGCCTCCTGTTGTTACTACTACTACTACGCCTAAGAAGATTCAAGTATCGAAGCTTGTTCCTGTCAAGAAACCAAAAGAGATGAGGGTGGCCTCTGATGATGAATATGATGATGAGTCAGAGCCTGAACCTGAAGAAGAGGTTCGACAACCTAAAGGAAATAGGGCTCAAAGAGTCAATGGACCTGCTCCTATGACTAGGGGTAGTAAGGCTGATTCAAGCTGCTGGTCAAGCTAATATTGCAAGGGAGCTATACCAACCTCCTCATCCATATGAAGTGGATCAATTAGAGTTCCCAAGACCAGAGCATAGGGTCTTTCCCTATGACTTATCCAAAGCTGCACAAATTTTTGATGAACTTATCGCTGCGAAGCCCGCTCAATCCCCAGTTATACAAAGACTTGCCTAAGCTGAAGGGGAAGAAGTTTTGCAAATTGCACAAAATGGACAGGCATCACACAAAAGATTGTGTTCAGCTCACTTCTCTAAACATGGTTTGATCAAGGCAAAATTTCAGGACAAAGAGAAGACAAGCCTCTGAAGATTGACACTGAACCATTCGCTGAGGTCAACATGGTGGTGGAAGTCAACTGGCCAAGAAAAAAACAATCAAAGGAAAAAGAAAGTGGATTTTTCTACCACCGGCTCGTCTAGTTCTGAACCAAGAAGGCCAAAGGCATCCATCATAAAGGGTGTTGTGTTATGCAGCAAATGCAAAGTCGAATGTGATCCGGAAGTCCGGGGGGCAAATTGATGAACAGCTCAAGAAGCAAACCTGCAGCATGCGCTTTGGAACACAACCTCCAGTTCAAGTTCCAATCACTGATATGGATGTAGACAGGGCAGTGTCTTCTCCACCAGA